ATTTGGTTAGACAATGTGTGGTTGGTAAACAAGGATCGGGTTTTTAGCAAGGCACGAAATATATCGCGAAATCTTCAATATGATTCCACAAGATCTAGTTTCGTTCAAGGAAGGGATTCTAGCCAATTGAAGGGATCTTTTAATCAATCCAGAGATCATTTCGATTCCATTAGTAATGAGGATTCGGAATATCACACATTGATCAATCAAAGAGAGATTCCACAACTAAAAGAAAGATCGATTCTTTGGGATCCTTCCTTTCTTCAAACGGAAGGTGAGAAGGAGATGAAGAATCATCTGCTTCCGGAAGAAATCGAAGAATTTCTTGGGAATCCTACAAGATCCATTCGTTCTTTTTTCTCTGACAGATGGTCAGAACTTCATCTGGGTTCGAATCGTACTGAGAGATCCACTAGAGATCAGAAATTGTTGAAGAAAGAACAAGATTTTTCTTTTGTCCCTTCCAGGCGATCGGAAAATAAAGAAATAGTTAATCTATTCAAGACAATTACATATTTACAAAATACCGTCTCAATTCATCCTATTTCATCAGATCGGAACGGGGGGGGGATATACGTTACACCACGATTTTGAATCAGAAGAGAGATTTCAAGAAATGGCAGATCTATTCACTCTATCAATAACCGAGCCGGATCTGGTGTATCATAAGGGATTTGCCTTTTTTATTGATTCCTACGGATTGGATCAAAAACCATTCTTGAATGAGGTATTCAACTCCAGGGATGAATCGAAAAAGAAATCTTTATTGGTTCTACCTCCTATTTTTTCTATTTTTTCTGAAGAGAATGAATCTTTTTATCGAAGGATCAGAAAAAAATGGGCCCGGATCTCCTGCGGGAATGAGAATGATACTCTGAATCATAGAACTATAATGAAATATACGATCAACCAACATTTATCGAATTTGAAACAGAGTCGGAGGAAATGGTTTGATCCTCTTATTTTTCTTTCTCGAACCGAGAAATCCATGAATTGGGATCCTAATGCATATAGATACAAATGGTCTAATGGGAGCAAGAATTTCCAGGAACATTTGGAACATTTCATTTCTGAGCAGAAGAGCCTTCTTTTTCAAGTAGTGTTCGATCGATTACGTATAGGTATTAATCAATATTCGAGTGATTGGTCTGAAGTTATGGACAAAAAAGTTCGAACTTGGAACGAGCATGAAGAGATTAACAATACTTCTTTATCTTTTGAGTTGTTCTGCCGGATCGGTTGCTCACGAACTTTGGTCTCTACCCGATGAAAACAATAAGATCACTTCTTCTGAACTTCTTGAGAATGATTCTGATCTAGTTCATGGCCTATTAGAAGTAGAAAGCGCTCTGGTGGGATCCTTACAGCCAGAAAAAGATTGCAGTGAGTTTGATGATGATCCAGTGACATTGCTCTTTCGGCCCGAACCAAGGAGTCCCTTCGATATGATGCGAAATGGATTGACTTCTTTCTTTGATCTGAGATTTACCGATGCCTCTGAAGGAAAAGAAGCAAAATACGAACCGCGGTTTGTACTTGGGGACGAAGACGAAGACCTCGAACGGATCTACCAAGTGGAGGATTTATTCGATCACATAGTTTGGGCTCCTAAAATATGGCGCCCTTGGAACTTTCTATTTAATTTGGAAAGGCCCGATGAATTGCCCCATGGCGAGAACAAGCCGAAGCCGTATAATTATCGTGATGATCCAAGGTGTGCGCTTGATTATGAGGAGGATCATCTTGATCTTTCACCTTCAGAGGACGATGATGAGGTTTTTGATAGTATATATATAACAGATAAAGATAGAAAGAAAAAGAAAAAGGATCGGTTTAACAGCCCAAAGCCTTTAATTCCTCAGTTAGCGGAGGACCTTGAAGAGACAAGGCTTTGGCTTGAAGAGCGAGAGGATGTGCTTTACCCGAAAGACAATCGTCTTTTGCTTAAAAAGGGAGTGACTTCGGATGAAAAGTTTTTATTTCAACAGCGGGAGGCTTTGTATAAAGAGTACAAGGAGCTGGAAGAGAAATTGAAGAGAGCCGCCGAAGAAGAGGAAGGAGCAGAATTAGGAGAAGTTGCGGATATGAGGCAGGGTAGACTCCTGGAGGACCCGATACGAAATCGATTTTCCATTTCCGAAGAAGAAGGCTTTTTTCAACCAGGCGGATTCCTTTGGGACCCTGGGGATCCGCTCTTTTTTGAATTGGCAGATAGGTTCTTTGTCTCTGTATTTTCACATCGAGAATCCTTTGCAGATGAAAAGATGCCAGAGGAGCTTCTGATTTTCGAAACGGATCTTCCTAAATCTGCCAGAGCAGGCTGGTTTAGGAACAAGAATAGGCAAGAAATCGAATTCTTGATTTCTCGCCAGAGATACCTTAGACCCATTAGTTCATTATCTAAATCTAATGGATCTTTCCGTTCTAAGATTCTATTCGAGAGTTATCAGTATTTATCAAATCTGTTCCTATCTAACAGAAGGCTAGTGGATCAAATGAC